ATTGGACTATGCCTTTACTCAGGGAGAAGATACTGTACTAGCTGCTATGGCGCATCGCTGTCCAGAACAAGAAAATTTTATTGTAAATCCACAGAAAAGTGAGAAAAAATCTATGGAAAATTTAATTTCTTCTCTTTCTATTGAAACAGAAAAAATTAAACAATCTCTAATTAATCGACAAAACAGATTTTCGTTAGTTCTTTTTGGTTCTTTACCTTCAACGGTCGCTTCTCAATTAAGTTTAGAATTGAATCGCCAATCCATTAATGTATCAGGTTGGTTACCTGCGCAAAGATATACAGATTTACCTATCTTAGGTAATAATGTTTATGTTTGTGGTGTTAATCCATTTTTAAGTAGAACAGCAACAACTTTAATGCGACGTCGTAAATGTAAGTTAATCGGAGCACCTTTTCCTATTGGTCCAGATGGAACTCGTGCTTGGATTGAAGAGATTTGTTCTGTTTTTGGTATAGATACACAAGGTTTGGACGAGAGGGAACAACAAATATGGGAAAGCTTGAGAAATTATCTTAATTTAGTGAATGGAAAATCTGTTTTTTTTATGGGAGATAATCTTTTGGAAATCTCTTTAGCAAGATTTTTAATTAGATGTGGAATGATCGTTTATGAAATTGGCATACCATATATGGATAAGCGTTATCAAGCTGCAGAATTAACATTTTTACAAACTACATGTAAAAAAATGTGTGTACCAATGCCTAGAATCGTAGAAAAGCCTGATAATTATAATCAAATACAGCGTATGCGTGAATTACAACCTGATTTAGCAATAACTGGAATGGCTCATGCTAATCCATTAGAAGCTAGAGGAATTAACACAAAATGGTCAGTCGAATTCACTTTTGCTCAAATTCATGGATTTACGAATGCAAAAGATGTTTTGGAACTTGTAACGCGTCCGTTGCGCCGTAACAATAATTTAGAAAACTTGGGTTGGACAGACTTGGTTAGAGAAGGATAATAGAAAGAAATAAAAAGCAAGGGGGGTTATTTTTTAGATCATTATTTTATCTTGAATTAAAAAATAACCCCCTTGCTTTTAAAACATATGAACTTTATTCTATTGTAATCCCACCTATCTAGGAAGGTTTTTTATTATGATAACAAGCATTCCCTTTTTGCTTTTTATTCCATGGATTCCGATATTAACATGGATAAAATTTTCGAGCACCTTTATTTTATTTGGACTATATTATGGATTTCTCACTACGTTACCGATTGGTCCTTCTCAACTTTTAGCTATAAGAGCTTTTTTATTAGAGGGAAATCTTGGCGGGACTGTAGCTATTAGTGGTTTGATAATTGGACAATTGATAATATTTTTATCGGTTTATTATTCACCTCTTTATATAATATTGATAAAACCCCATATATTGAGTTTATTACTTTTATATTACATTTTTTTTCATTGGTACAGAATAAAAGATCTTTTGAGTTATCAATCGTTGAGACCGATAATATCACTTAGGGATTTTAGAGTATATCATTTATTTCTCGATAGTTTCATTTTTCAGTTGTTAAATCCTATTCTTCTACCAAGTCCTGTATTAGCAAGATTATTAAATATTTTCTTTTTTCGCTATAGTAATAATATACTGTTTCTAATAAGTACTCTTTTTGGTTGGTTTTGTGGACAATATTTATTTATCTATTCCAGTAAAATACTGTTATTTCGTATAGAATCTGATTCACCTATACTTTATCTTTTGGTAAAACGCATAATTCATCGAATCTTTAGTATTACTCTATTAAGTTTTTCCTTGTTACATCTCGGCCGAATCCCGGTGCATTTCATTACGAAAAAAGTAATAGAGAATTTTTCAAAACGAGAAGATTTACTATTTTCACAAAAATCATGGCCCAGTCTTTTTTTTGACTACCAACGGTGGAAGAGACCGTTACGTTATATAGAGAATAGTCGTTTTAGTACTCAAGGTCCCGTGAAGAAGAGAGTATCTCAATATTTTTTCAATTCATGTTTAAGTGATGGGAACCCAAGATTATCTTTTACATATTTACCTAGCGTGGCAATTTTTGAAAAAAATTTTAGGAAAGATTTGAACTTCTCTACATGTAATTATTTCCAAAAAGACTGGGTAAAAACTAAAGAAAAAAATAGAGAATATCTATATAATGAATTTCGATACAGAGTAAGATTTTTATATAGTGGATTTAATATGACGGAAGTTATGCAGAGAAAAGTAGCATTATCCAATTCTAAAGAAAAAATTTTTATGAAAGGTGATGACCCTTTACTAATGCAAGGTTATGAAACAATTAGTATAGCAAAATCATCGTGGCTTGTAAACGAGAAATTTAATAAGTTAGAGAAAACGCAAAAGCATCAATTTTTTCAAGAAAAAAATAATAAACTTAAAGATTGGATTTCTAAGCAATGGAAAGAAATAGAATACAAAAATTTTGTATTGCCTTGGGAACCATTAACCAGAGATGCTCGCCGTATTTTAGGTTTACTTATTAGTAAATCAAAAAAAGAAAATTTTGGACAAAATTTGAAACAAATGAATTTTTTGGATACTGAGACGAAAATAGAGCCAATTGAATCGAATAATTTATCGATTGTAAATGTACGTAAAAAAGTCAATCGAAAATCAAATCTTAGTTGGGAATTCGTCTTAAATTTATCTCCTCGACAAAAAGCTTTATATTTTAATTACTTGGAAACAGATCAATCGAATACAAAAAAAATTTCTTGGAAAAATTTTTCTTTTGGTGACATAACCCGAATAAAAAACTTTTTTTGTCGAATTGATAAAAAATTACTATTTCGAGAATTGAATAAGGAAATACCACGATGGACACCTGATTCAAAAAATGATAAATTTGATGTAATCGCTATGGGAGTAACTGATATTCGCCAAAGAAAAGTTAAAAACCTTGGATATTTGATAAGGGGAAGAGATAAAAGAAGAAAAATTGTAAGACGTTTTTCACAACAGTCTGATTTTCGTAGAAAATTAGTCAAAGGTTCTATGCGTGCTCGAAGACGTAAAACTTTAATATGGAAAATGTTTCAACTCAAAATAAATTCTCCATTTTTTTTACGGATAATAGAGAAACCTATTTTTCTTGAAAAGAATTCCTATAGACATGGGCCAAATATTTCTGGATCAAAATCAATATTTGAAAACAATTTTAAAAAAATTTCATTTTTTGGAAAAACAAAAGCAGATCGTCTTGCAATAGCAAATCGATGGGATTTTCCATTGGCTCAATGGGGAAGGAGTTGGTTATTAATGATACAATCACATCTTAGAAAATATTTGTTACTCCCATTATTAATAATACCAAAAAATGTTAGTCGTTTATTCCTATTTCAAAACCCTGAATGGAATGAAGATTGGTCTGAATGGAATAAAGAGATTCATATAAGATGTACTTATGACGGGACGGAAGTTTCAGAAAAAGAATTACCGGAACAATGGCTAAGAGATGGTCTTCAAATAAAAATAATACACCCTTTTCGTTTGAAACCTTGGTACAGTGCCAAATATCAAAATGATAATTCAGAAAAGAATAACGAAAATAAAACTAAATCGCTAAAAAAACAAAGATTTCATTATTGTTATTTAAGTGCTTGGGGCTTTCTAACTGACCTACCTTTTGGTAATATAAAAGAACAACCTTCATTTTGGAAACCAATAAATAGGGAATTGGGAAACCAATGGAAAAAAAATATATTTCGCCAATTTTTGTCACATGGCAATAAAAAACCATTAACAACGTCTGATAATTTTATTTCGAAAAAGATCGACCGTAGAATTGAAAAAATACCCAAATTGAACTTGAATTCTAGCGGAAAATATGAGAAACGTGTTCATAATGCTCAGATATTGTTAGATAAAAACAATGATTTTATATCAGGAATAGATGAGAATTCTAAATATGAAAAAATGAATTATATAAAAGATTTGGAAGATTTACTTTTGGAAAGAACTAAACCGCAAATATCTTTTAACAACAATCAAGAAAAGAATTCTTTCGTCAACGGAAACATCAAGAAGAGAAAACTAATTAAACGATTAATTCAAGTCAAACAAATCATTATTCGATTCTATAGAAAACATATCGAATTAATAAAAAAATGGTTTTTTAGTTTAGAAATAAATATTAGAAAAGTCGAAATGAATTCTAGAATAGAAACAGAGATTATGAAAGAATTAATTAGAAATCGAATTGAAAATTGAGAGAAAAATATTTAATTGTTAATAATAAACTATTGAAAAAAACTTACGTCAATCCTAACTAAATGATGATATTACTGTCTCAAGCGTATGTGCTCAGAAAAATCTGGGGAATAAAAACAAATAATAAATCTTATTTAAAATGTTTATCAAAGTCTTGGACATTCGATTTATTTATAAAAAATAATTTCAAAATTTTTTTGCAAAAACACGAAATTATAAGTTATTTCAAACTTTTCAATTTTAGAGAAAAAAATTGGAAAGAATGGATAACCCATTTTAATCGATATAACTTATCGCCAAGAGTATGGTATAATATCGCCCCAAAAAAATGGCGTTTTGAAGTTGGCAAACATTGGAAAAAAAAAAAAGTTTTGGGTATCGGAGAAAAAGAAATTTTACTTATTTCAGAAAAACTTGATGAATCTTCTACATTTTTTATAAATTCCTTAATGGAAAGAACTGGGAAAAGTAATAAATTATTTCGAAATAATCTTTTCACTTCCAAGTTTTTTGATTCAAACCAAAACCTACTAACTAACAAATTTTTGCAGTTGAATGAAAATTCTGGTGATGATGATATCATCGCAGATAAAATACATAAATATTTTTTCATTTTCAATAAAAAAAAAATTTTTCCACATTCTTTAGCGGGAAAAAACAATATATTATTTGAATATAATCTCTTATTATGGTTTGTACCCGAATTTGTGGAACGGAAGGATGGAAAGAAATATAAGAAAATATGGAGTTTGGATACTTCTCTTACTAAATATAAAAATTTGGAAATATTTCGAAATAAGGAGTTACTTAGAGAAAGAGAACTTAATCAATCTATTCGTCAATGGAGATGGGAATCTAAGAATTATGAAAAAAGATTTGAAAAATTAGGTAATATGGCCTCTCTTATGACTTTTATGCAAAATCAAGAGACAATGGTTTCCCTTTCGAGAAAAATGAGAAAAGATTTAGATTTGTTTCGTCTCTTTTTCCGTCGAAATAATAATTTTAATCGATTGGCCATTAATTCGGAACACCGTTTACCACGATTATTGGATGATCAATTTTTGATATATAAATTAATAAGTCCATCCTTAAATTTCAAGCAACGAGCGAAAAAACTATTAAATTTGGAAAATATAGATGAATATTCTCTTTCAAAAAATCAAAAAAATTTTTTAGTTTTACGTAATTCGTTAAATTTAGAAGATATATTAATTTCGAAACGGCGTCGCGAGTTTAGAATATTAAATTGTTTAACTTTGCAGAAAGACCAAAATGAAAAATTAGATGACAATCTATTGAAAAACCCTCAAGGACGAGATCTTATAATTGTGAAAAATACGAATAAAATAATTAAATGTTTTATTTGGTCCAGTTATCGATTCGAAGATCTAGCTTGTATGAATCGATTTTGGTTCGGTACAATGAATGGGAGTCGATTCTCTATGTTGAAATTTCGTATGTATCCAATTTTATAATTGTTTCCGCAGTACCATTATCCCGCTCTAAAATAAAAAAGTATATATTTGATTTTAGAGCCTCGTTTTCCACGAAATTTTATACCATTATTATTATCATTATCATATTGCAAACATTAGAAAAGGTTTAATTATGACCTTTTTATTTTTCCCTGATTTTAGGAGAAAAATTTCATGCGAAGCAATTTACTTATTTATTCATTTTCTATGCCTAAAAAAAAAGAAGGATCAATTGAATCCCAAATATTTCGTTTAACCGATCGCGTTATGAAGCTTACGTATCATTTTAAAACGCATGGTAAAGACTATTCATCTCAAAGAGGTTTATGGAAAATTTTAGGTAAACGTAAACGTCTCTTAATTTATTTATTCAAAACAAATTTATCAAGTTATCAAGATTTAACTAATCAACTAGGAATTCGTCGATTAAAAAAATTGGTTATTAATTGATAATTTAACAAACTAAGAGGAAAGGTGAAAATTATGATACTTACTGGGAAAAAGGAACCAATGATAGTAAGTATGGGTCCTCATCATCCATCCATGCATGGGGTTTTACGACTGATTGTTACTCTTGAAGGGGAGAATGTTTCGGGCTGCGAACCTGTTTTGGGTTATTTACATAGAGGGATGGAGAAAATAGCCGAGAATCGAACAGTTGTCCAATATCTTCCTTATGTTACAAGATGGGATTATTTAGCTACAATGTTTACTGAAGCTATTACAGTTAACGGACCAGAAAAATTAACAAATATTCAAGTACCTAAAAGAGCTAGTTACATTCGAGTTATTATGTTGGAACTAAGTCGTATTGCATCCCATTTATTATGGCTTGGTCCCTTCATGGCCGATATTGGTGCACAAACACCCTTTTTCTACATTTTCAGGGAAAGAGAAATGATATATGATTTATTTGAGACCGCTACTGGTATGCGGATGATGCATAATTATTTTCGCATTGGAGGAGTTGCAGCAGATTTACCATATGGGTGGATTGATAAATGTTTAGATTTCTGTGACTATTTTCTACCAAAAGTTATTGAATATGAGAAACTTATAACAAATAATCCTATTTTCCTAGCACGGGTTGAGGGAGTAGGTGTTATTGACAAAAATGAAGCTATAAATTGGGGTTTATCGGGCCCTATGTTACGAGCTTCTGGAATTCAATGGGATTTACGAAAAGTAGATCATTATGAGTGTTATGATGAATTGGATCGGCGGACCCAATGGCAAACAGATGGGGATTCATTAGCTCGTTATTTGGTAAGAATTGGAGAAATGAAAGAATCTACTAAAATAATTCAACAAGCTTTAAAAGCTATTCCAGGAGGACCTTATGAAAATTTGGAGGCTAGACGACTAAATAGAGAGAAATTTTCAGAATGGAATTCATTCGAATATCAATTTATTAGTAAAAAACCTTCACCCACTCTTAAATTACCCAAACAAGAACATTATGTGAGAATAGAAGCTCCTAAAGGAGAGTTGGGAATTTTTTTAATAGGAGATGATAGTGTATTTCCTTGGCGATTAAAAATCCGACCACCTGGTTTTATTAATTTACAGATTCTGTCTCAATTGGTTAAAGGAATGAAATTAGCAGATATTATGACAATTTTAGGTAGTATAGATATCATTATGGGAGAGGTTGATCGTTAAAATGATCCTAAATAAAAATTTAGAGAAACAAATTATCCAAAATTTTTCCACATCCATGTTTTACGAAGAGTTATTCCACTTTATACAAATATTAGTTTCTATCGCTACTCTCATGTTGGGAGTTACTATAGGAGTATTAGTTATTGTATGGCTCGAAAGAAAGATATCTGCTGCAATGCAACAACGTATAGGACCTGAGTATGCTGGTCCTTTAGGAATTATTCAATCTTTAGCAGATGGTGTGAAACTTTTTCTAAAAGAAAATATCACTCCATCACAAGGAGATTCCAGCCTATTTAATATAGGGCCCGTCTTAGTTATAATACCTGTTTTTTTAAGTTACTTAGTAATTCCTTTTGAATATAATATTATTTTAGCTAATTTGAGTATAGGTGTGTTTTTCTGGATTGCTGTTTCCAGTGTTGTTCCCCTAGGACTTCTTATGTCTGGATATGGTTCAAATAATAAATATTCTTTTTTAGGTGGTTCAAGAGCTGCTGCTCAATCTATTAGTTATGAAATTCCCTTAGCTCTAAGTGTTTTATCTGTAGCTCTGCGTGTGATTCGTATAAATACCTAATTCTTTCGCTTTTTCCAAAGTATTTATTGGTAATTATCATTTTAATATATGATTGGAACTGGATAATCATATGGGTGAAATTAAACAGTATTCTATTGTTTGCAGTAAAAAATTCAATCCCGTCCTCTTTGTACGAGAGTGAAAGCTTCGTACCATGTAATGGTACATTCCTAGGCAAAAGATTTGCAATCGATGCCTAATAGCGGAAAAATCCATAAATTTGATTAAGCAATAGTAAGGGATGAGAGAAACCAAAATGCATTAGTAAGGTCGGTAGAAAAATATAAAATAAGGACTTTACATTAGTAGAGATGCTTTAGCAGTACCTCCTTAAAATCCTACTTAAGCATATATTCCTACCTATCAAAAATGATTATCTGGAACGAAGTAATTTCTTTGCCGTTCTCGTATAAATGACAAAAAATCTAACTGTTTTGTAAATTCGAGTTAGCGCTAGCAAAAAACTGTAAAAATAGAGATAGATTCAAACGCTTATTATAGCCGACAGAATCTCTTTGATTTTTGAAATATAATACATTTTTATATTTCAAAAACCATTGAGGAGCCGTATGAAACGAAAAGTTTCACGTACGGTTTTGAAATAGAGATATTAACAGTAATGCTAATATCGACTATAATTATCGGATAGTTTAAGTACAGTTGATATAGTTGAAGCACAATCTAAGTATGAATTTTGGAGTTGGAATGTTTGGCGTCAACCTATTGGTTTTATAGTTTTTTCGATTTCTTCTTTAGCAGAATGTGAAAGATTACCTTTTGATTTACCAGAAGCAGAAGAAGAATTAGTTGCAGGATATCAAACAGAATATTCAGGTATTAAATTTGCATTATTTTATCTTGCTTCCCACCTAAATTTATTGGTTTCTTCATTATTTGTAACAATTCTCTATTTGGGAGGTTGGCATTTTCCTATACCATTTTTTTTTAATTCAATGAATCCAGAATGGAATTCCTATAGTGATAAAATCATTTATATTACCAATATAATAGTGGGAATAACTGTTACAATAGCTAAAGCATATTCATTTCTGTTCATTTGTATAATGACGAGATGGACCCTACCTAGGATCAGAATAGATCAATTATTAAATCTTGGTTGGAAGTTTCTACTACCTATTGCTTTAGGTAACTTACTATTGACAGCATCTTTGCAAGTTTTATTACTATAAATAATTCTATTAAGTTGCATAGGATTTCAAGTTTTAAAAATTAGTAGGTGAAAGACACTAATAAATTTTATTAAAGAGAAGGTTTTTTTCCTATGTTTTTTTCTAAAATGACCGAATTTTTGAATTATAGTCAACAAGCAATACAAGCTGCTAGATACATTGGTCAAGGGTTTATCGTTACATTAGATCACATGAATCGTTTACCAATGACTATTCAATATCCTTATGAGAAATTAATACCATCTGAACGGTTTCGAGGCCGTATCCATTTTGAATTTGATAAATGCATAGCTTGCGAAGTGTGCGTACGCGTATGTCCAATAAATTTACCTGTTGTGGATTGGGAATTGCGAAAAACACTGAAGAAAAAGCAATTAAAAAGTTATAGCATTGATTTCGGAATTTGTATATTTTGTGGTAATTGCGTCGAATATTGTCCGACCAATTGTTTATCCATGACTGAAGAATATGAACTTTCAACTTATGATCGTCATGAATTAAATTATGATCAAATAGCTTTGGGTCGTTTACCTATATCCATAGTAGAAGATTCCACAATTGAAATCATTTCAAATTTAACCTCTTTATCTAAGAGAGTTATGGAAGGACATTCAAATTCAAGAAATGTAACTAACTCTTCAAATTAGATTAGGTTTTCTATTAATATATTTTTCTATATTGCAACAACCTAATATTAATACGTAAAATTTGTGGATTCTATTATAAGACCTATGAAATTACCCGAATCATTTTTTGAAACTATTTTCGTCTTTATTGAATCCAGTCTTATATTGGGCTGTTTCGGTGTTGTTTTACTTAACGATATAGTTTCTTCTGCTTTTTTACTAGGATTTGTATTTGCTTCGGTTTCTCTGCTATATTTTCTGTTAGATGCCGATTTCGTCGCGAGTGCACAAATATTAATTTACGTGGGAGCTGTGAATGTTTTAATCGTATTTGCGGTCATGCTAATAAATAGAAAACAATCAGATAATAATTTTTTTTTATTTTGGACAATAGGTGATGGAATTACTGCAATTATTTGTACTAGTATATTCGTTTTTTCAAGTAATGTCATTTCAAATACATCATGGTCGAATATTTTTATGGTTGTGAAGTCCGATAAAAATAATAAATTAATGTCAATCGACAACATTCGCCGTATCGGGTCAGAGTTACTAACGGAGTTTATTGTTCCATTCGAACTGATGTCAATAATTTTATTAATTGCATTAATCGGTGCTATCACATTGGCTCGAGGGGAACAAATAATAGGGAAAATTTTGGAAAATAAAAAATAGGTTCTGTTCATTCCAATTATTAGAAATAATTGAAGATAGTTCTTTATGTATATTTGAAAAAATTATATTTTATAAGGATTTTTACGTTAGAAAATATTCTCAATTTAAGTGCTTTCATGTTTTGCATCGGTGTCTTTGGATTAGTTACGAGTAGGAATATGGTTAGAGCACTTATGTGTTTAGAATTAATTATCAATGCAGTTAATATAAATCTAGTGACTTTTTCAAATTTTCTGGATAATTCACAAGTAAAAGGAGAAATTTTTTCTATTTTTATAATAGCTGTTGCAGCAGCTGAAGCCACTATTGGATTAGCCCTTGTTTTAACTATTTATCGCAATAGAAAGTCAGCTCGTATTGACCAATTCAATTTGCTAAAATGGTAATGATTTTATTACAATCAATATATAAAAGAATATGGCTCTGTGGTTGAAAATCCATAACAAAATTAATTCTTAGTAAGAAAAACCCATTCTATTTTATTCAATTCAAGGTTATTCATATTCCAATAGGAGTTAAAAAAATCCAATGGCACATTCAGTCAAAATTTATGATACATGCATCGGTTGCACCCAATGTGTAAGAGCTTGTCCAACAGATGTGCTGGAAATGATATTTTGGGATGGATGTAAAGCGAATCAAATAGCATCCGCTCCTCGAACAGAAGATTGCGTAGGTTGTAAAAGATGTGAATCTGCTTGTCCAACAGATTTTTTGAGTGTACGTGTTTATTTAGGACCTGAAACTACTCGTAGTTTCGGTATCGGATATTGATTTTAATGCTATTAAATAAATAAAAACTTCGCATATTTTTTGAATAAGAACCTATTTTAATTAGAGGTTCTTATTCAAAAAATATTTTCCTATTTACCTCTACTATGAACCATTATCCCTGGCTAACCATAATTGTGATTTTTCCCATATTGGCAGGATTACTTATTCCTTTTCTTTCCTCCGAGGGAAATAAAATTATTCGATGGTACGCTCTAGGAGTCTGTCTCCTAGAATTCCTTCTAATTATTTATATTTTCTGTTACCAATATGAATTCAATGATAATAGTATCCAATTAAAAGAAGATTATAATTGGATTAATTTTATGGATTTTCATTGGAGATTAGGAATTGACGGGTTTTCTGTTGGACTTATTTTGTTAACAGGATTTATAACAACTCTTGCTAGTTTAGCTGCTTGGCCAGTCACGCGAAATCCGCGATTATTTTATTTTTTAATGTTATCAATGTATAGTGGACAGATAGGTTTATTCGCTTCCCAAGATATTTTACTTTTTTTCTTTATGTGGGAATTGGAATTACTTCCCATTTATTTACTGCTAATTGTTTGGGGAGGAAAACGTCGCTTATATGCAGCTACTAAATTTATTTTATATACGGCAGGTAGTTCCATTTTCATCCTAATTGGAGCCTTAATTATAGGTTTTTACAAATCGAATAGTTCTACTTTTGATTTTCATATATTAATAGATAAAACTTATCCTTTGGAATTGGAAGTAGTTATATACTTAAGTTTCTTAATAGCATATGCTGTTAAACTCCCGATTATACCATTTCATACATGGCTACCAGATACTCATGGTGAAGCACATTATAGCACTTGCATGCTCCTAGCAGGAATCCTTTTGAAAATGGGAGGATATGGATTAGTTAGAATTAACATGGAATTATTACCACATGCTCATTCCTTACTTGCTCCATGGTTAGTGAGTGCTGGAGCTATCCAAATTGTTTATGGAGCTTTAAATTCTCTGAGTCAACGGAATTTGAAAAGAAGAATAGCTTATTCTTCAGTATCTCATATGGGATTTGTACTGATAGGAATAGGATCTTTAACAAATATAGGTCTTAATGGTGCCATTTTACAGATGATTTCGCATGGCTTAATTGGTGCCTCCCTTTTCTTTTTATCAGGGATAAGTTACGAAAGAACACGTACTCTTCTTCTCGATCAGATGGGGGGAATAGCTAGTTCGATGCCAAAAATTTTTACTTTATTTACTGGTTCATCCATAGCATCTTTAGCATTACCTGGTACAAGTGGTTTCGCAGCAGAATTGATGATTTTTCTAGGTGTAGTCAATAATGATGGTTATTCTTTCCTTTTCAAAACAATTATTCTTCTAATTCAAGGAATTGGAATAATTTTAACTCCTATTTATTTATTATCCATGTTACGTCAAATGTTTTATGGATATAAATCTTCCGAACTTTCAATAACATATTTTAAGGATGCTGTACCACGAGAAATTTTCATCTCCATTTTCCTATTTCTTCCAATTATAGGTATTGGTATTTATCCCAATTTCGTTCTATTCATCTGGGATAATAAAACTGAATTACTTTTGTCTCAGCGCTTTTTGCCCAATTTGTGATCTTGAAGCATGAAGAAGCATCTAATATTTGCCTTGGCCCATAATTATGACTTTACTATTTTGCTAGAATATATATATCTTAATAAAAATTTCATCAATGTTTTTAGTTTCAAATAGTTTTTTTCTTTATCTAAAAACTATTTGAAACTAAATTTATGGATTATGTGGCAACCATCCATAACTATGTAAACCTTTACCTAGTAAATTCACGCCCAAATAGCAAATCCAAATTATAAAAAAACCTGAAGTAGCTATAATAGCTGATTGTTGCGTTCGCCAACCTTTAACCATTCGCGTATGTAAATAAGTAGCAAATATTAACCAAGTTATTAAAGCCCAAGTTTCTTTTGGATCCCAATTCCAATATGATCCCCAAGCTTCATTAGCCCAAACAGCTCCCGACAATATACCTATAGTGAGAAGGGGAAACCCAAAACTAATAATTCTATAACTGGAATTATCTAATTCGTTTATTAATTGCCATTTACGAAAATTTATAAAATACAAACTCTTTTCTGAATTATAGTACGTATTATTTTCTACGACTTTGTTAGAATCTTTGCTAATCAGGGAATAGAAAATATTAGTGGTATCATATTTGATTGGTGAAAATTTCTCCCGCTTAGTTGCTACAATAATGCATAGAGTTATTGCCAACAGTGATCCACATAAAAGTGCAGAATAACTTAATATCATTGTAGTTACATGCATCATTAACCAATGAGACTGTAAAGCAGGAACTAAAGGAAGTTGTTGTTGCATTTCCTTCGGAAGACCTAAAGTAGCAAATCCATGAGCTAACATTGCACTTGGAGCAGTAATGATACCTAACCAATTATTTTTAGATTTTTTTTCTAAAATTAAATGAATTAATGTTAAACCCCAAGAGAGAAACATTGATGATTCATATAAATTACTTAAAGGGAAATGGTTTGAAAGAATCCATCGAGTTGAAAGAAATATGGTTATAAATAAGAAACCAATTGTCATACCTAGATTTCCTAGAGTATTCATTCTTACATTATTAATATATATAAATTTTCCCCAATAGATTATAGTAGCAAGGAATAGGCATAAAAAAGAAGTATGAGCCAAAAATTCTTCTAAAATTGTAAATGTCATAATTAAAAATTTAAAAAGTTTTTATTTTGTTAAATATTTTAACAAATAAAATATTATTATAATTTGATTGTTAGTTCAAAACTATAGAAGTAGTGTTTTGTAAGATAAAAATATATTTCATAGTATTTATATATAGATATATAACTAACTAATTATTATCTACAAATAAAATGTTTCTGTGCCGCTACTCGGATTCGAACCGAGATGCGCTAGCACTGCTTCCTAAGAGCAACGTGTCTACCAATTTCACCATAGCGGCTTTAAACGATTCTATCAGAGAATCGTTGATTAAACAATATTTAAATTTTCATAAGTTTTAACTAATAAATTTATGAATATACGGAGTATAGCACAGTTTGATAGTGTATCATCTTGGCGTAATGGAAATCCTGGGTTCGAACCCCACTACTTTGAGAAACTCTAACCAAAGAGTACTATAATATATACTTATTTAACTACCTCCTCAATTAGATTTATACTGTTTAGTGGAATTTTACTTCCATAATTTTATTGATTAATCCAGAGAATGATACTAAGAAAGTAAGTAAAAAGAAAGTTATAGTAACAGCTACACTTTGATTATCGTTCCAGTTTTTGAAATAGAAAAACAGCAATTGAAAAACCTATAATTGGAATATTTTGATTGATAATACTATTATTCATAAACATCATGTGGCTTTACGAGGGTTTTCATCCATATTTTGCAGAATGGCTCGTAAAGTTTTTATTATGGAAGATCGGAATATAAAATCCCAAGATACAATTATTAAAGTGAATCTATTGAAATTGAAAGCGCGAATGGCAGATAGTAGTTTTAAACATTTTTTCAGGAAATTCATATCTTATTCAAACCCAAAAAGGTGTTGATAGAAAAAATGAATTTATATATATAAATTCAATATCAATGTGTAATAATGTATTTCAATATTATTATCTACCCATATTGGATATAGGTGAAATTTCTATAAAAGTAGATAGTGTCATACTAAAGATAATCAAAATTCTAATTTCGTTGAAAAGTTACTTTTTCCATGATGACATATTTAGTTATTATGAATAATTAGAAGAAAGTTCTAAAAAATTATTCATAATATTTTCATTACTTATCTCATTCCCTACCCTCAGAACTAGATTCTGAAGTATCCAATAATTTCCGATTTATTGCATAATAAAAACTTTTGGAACGATTCGTTAAAATGGATTTAGCTAAAGAAAAAGCTTTTAGTGCTATTTTATTAGCTTTATCCTTCCAAATACTTCGACGAATTTTCGTTTTAGATTTTGAAGTCCGTTTCTTTGGAACTGCCATAAGAATCAATACCTTACTGATAAAAAGTTAAAAGAAGATTTTTTTATATCTTCTTATTTCTTGGTTGCGAAGGAAAAAAGAAAATTTGGAAGATTTTATATTTTTTATTCGAGACAATATCTTTTATATTATTAGTACACCTCTTCCCCATTCAGAAAAATTGAATCAACAACAAATCGCGTGGATTTTTGTCTATGACCTAATTTACGCCGTGTCTTTTTCTTAGAAATCATTTTATAAATTGTAATTTTCTTTTCAAGGTAAGGGTGAAGAATTCGACCTTTGACTACAGCACCTTTTAACCATGGATATCCTATATCTATATTGGATTTTTGGCGGATCATTAAAACACGATAAATTAATATTTTAGTATTTTGCTCCAATTCGCTAGAGGTTAGTGAAGCAAAATGACGGATATTATAAAATCTTCCAGGTTCTACACGGAGTTGCTGACCTCCGGTTTCAATTATTGCATATGTACTCATTCAAAAATTTAAAATAATTTTATTAGTTTATTGTGAATAAAAAATAGTGTTGCGAAGAAATTTTATCAAAAGTATATTCCAAACTGAAATTTTTTTTAAATTATATCTTTAACTTCGGAAAAGAAAAGATATAATAATGTTTGTATATTTTATATTTTCATTACGAATTTATAATATTTTCTATATATATTATATATAATTGAAACGAGGGAATTATACATTTTATTAACATATCCTTATAAACTACCAATTATACTTCGTACCGGAAGTTTTTTTCATACAAAAAACCAGTTATGGAACTTTTATTTCAAAATGTTTGGCTTGTTCCCTTATTGCCCTTTTCGGCGTCAATTTTATCGGGATTAATTTTATTCTTTTTTCCGCGTTCTGTGAGAAAAAGTCGTCACATATGTTCGTTTATGAGTATATCATTCCCAACTATAGCAATGATTATATCTTTTCATACTTTCTGGCAGCAAATAACAGGTAGTCCGATTCATCAATTTTTTTTGTCCTGGATCCTTAGTAAAACCGTAATTTTAGAAATAGGTTATTTGATTGATCCATTGACTTCGATCATGCTAATCTTAGTAACTACAGTAGGAGTTACAGTTATGATTTATAGTGAGAGTTATATGTTTCACGATCAAAGTTATATAAGATTTTTCTGTTATTCAAGTCTTTTTACTGCTTCCATGTTAGGATTAGTTCTTAGTCCGAATTTGATACAAATATATATTTTTTGGGAATTAGTTGGGATGTGTTCTTATTTACTAATTGGGTTTTGGTTTACTCGACCTAGTGCAGCTGACGCCTGTCAAAAAGCTTTTGTAACAAATCGTATAGGAGATTTTGGTTTATTACTTGGTATTTTGGGATTTTATTGGATCACAGGTAGTTTTGAATTTCAACAGCTATCTGAAAGAGTTTTTAAATTACTCGCTAATAATCAAATTAGTATTGTTTTTACCAATATATGTGCTATTCTCCTCTTTCTTGGTCCAATTGCAAAATCGGCACAATTTCCACTTCATATATGGTTGCCCGATGCCATGGAAGGACCCACTCCTATTTCTGCGCTTATTCATGCTGCAACTATGGTTGCAGCGGGTATTTTCTTAGTTGCTCGAATGTTTCCCCTTTTTGAGATGTTACCTCTTGTTATGGGAATAATTTCGTGGGTTGGAGCAATAACAGCTATATTAGGAGCCTGTATTGCCGTTACTCAGAAAGATTTGAAAAAAGGTTTGGCTTATTCCACGATGTCGCAACTAGGATATATGATTCTGGCTCTAGGTATAGGATCTTATAAAGCGGGTTTATTTCACCTTATTACACATGCTTATTCAAAAGCTTTGCTATTTTCGGGGTCCGGTTCTGTTATTCATTCTCTTGAACCGATAGTAGGGTATCATCCGGATAATAGTCAAAATATGACTCTTATGGGTGGTTTAAGAAAATATATGCCAATTACTGCGTTAACTTTCCCATTCGGAACACTATCTCTCCGTGGTATCCCTCCCTTTGCTTGTTTCTGGTCCAAAGATGAAATTGTTATAAATAGCTGGCTATATTTCCCCCTTCTAGGGTTCATAGCTTTTTTTACAGCTGGATTAACTGCTTTTTATATGTTTCGTATATACTCATTAACTTTCGAGGGTGAATTTAGAGGTCACATATTTAATCAAAAATATCAAGATTTTTCTTCCGTTTCAATATGGGGAGGAAATGAAGTATCAAAGAAGATTGAACAG